CTAAAAATGTGGACCTTCCGCTCAAATTGTCCCATTTTGTTTGGACAAGGAAAGATATGAAATTTTTGAATCAGATTGGATTTCATTACAATTTTGTAGTATACCAATGAATGGAACTATTACTATTTCATCTAAGATTTCATCTAAGTTGAAATAACCAAGGACTTTCTTTTACTACGGATTTTGATAACTCGAGAAGTTTTAATTTGGTTATGATCCAAAGAGGAAAAAGAATAATTATTCCATGATAAAATAGAGTAGAGTAACCATACGTTTTGTTTACATGACATGTATACGTCATATGCCATACAATGGAAATAAAAATCCATGGGACGATTCATGAATTTGTAATAGATCCATGGGGTAGCTGATGAGAGAAGTTGGTGTTGAGAAATAGGAAATTTGAAAGGAATTATTCCTATGGAACCATTGATCGGTCATACCTGTACTGCAATAATATGAATGACTCGCTATTCACTCGGTTTCTGGTCAATAATAAGATTATGTAGGAGAGATGGCCGAGTGGTTCAAGGCGTAGCATTGGAACTGCTATGTAGGCTTTTGTTTACCGAGGGTTCGAATCCCTCTCTTTCCGTTTCTGTTAATTCACCAACGTTACCGACCACAATGTATCAAATCAAATAACAATGGATACCATTATTCCAGCAATAAGACTTTGATTTGATAGAAATTCTCTATTCCAGAAATTCTCTATTCCTAATTACTGCGGTACGTAAAATACAAATATCAGAAAGAGCAGAAAAAAAATCCTACTGCTGATCTATTTGTAATACGTGAATGAGAAAAATGCGGATCAAGGCCCTTAGATCTATTTACTTTGCCGAAAAGAGGGCAAAATTCTCTGAATCTTTCTTTGTTATTTTCGTTAGGTTCAAGTCTGGCGGGAATAATATTCTACGACTAACAACTCATTTATTTTCAAACCGATCCATTTACTATCTATTATTTGATTCACTAATCCTTTATATTGGAATGAGTCAATAATCAAATGTTGTGGCAATTCCTCGGGGGGGGATGAAGCAATATAATTTTGAATCAGAGCTTTCGATCTTTGTTTATCCTTCGTAGTAATAATATCTCGGGGTTTGCAACGATAACTTGGTATATCCACTATACGACCATTAACCAAAATATGTCTATGGTTAACTAATTGCCTAGCTCCAGGAATGGTCGAAGCCATTCCCAATCGAAAAAGGATGTTATCCAAACGCATCTCAAGTAGTTGTAGTAAAACCTGACCTGTTGAACCTTTGGCTTTTCCAGCGATATGTACATATCTAACTAATTGTCGCTCCGTCAGACCATAATGAAAACGCAATTTCTGTTTTTCTTCTAGACGAATACGATATTGCGATCTTTTCCCAGAACGCAATTGGGTTTTAAGATCACTTCCGGATTTAGGTCTTTTACTAGTTAGTCCTGGTAAAGGACCCAGACGGCGTATTTTTTTGAAACGAGGTCCTCGGTAACGAGACATAAAGACTCCTTTTTTTATTTTATTGAAATTTCATTTTACAGAATAAATCTTAAATTAAGACTGAACTAAAAAATAAACAAAGCAAAGCTAAATTTACTGAAGTATTTCAAAGTAGAATGAAATGAATTCTATTAATATCCGGATTTTTTGTATATGTATATATAGGAAGTTGAGGCTCCGTTTTATGATTTGTTCTGTAGAGATCTAATTGCTCCAATCCATTTTTTATTCATAGTTACAAGTTACCACGACATAATAGATCGGTGATCCAACATTTTTTTTTTTTTTTTGAGAAAAGGAGAGATTATCAATCATGGAAAAATCGATAGAGAAAAAAAAGCCGGCTATCGGAATCGAACCGATGACCATCGCATTACAAATGCGATGCTCTAACCTCTGAGCTAAGCGGGCTCACATAACAGAAATAGAAATATATGACTAATTAGTAGAATTTTCGTTCTATCATATTAATGACATTAATTAATATTTATACATTCTATTTTTTTGATTTTATGCATTTTATTTATATATTTATACATTTATTTATACATTTATTTATACATTATATTTATATTTTAATATTAATATATACATATATATGATAATATAAATTATTAATATGTATATATATATATATATATATATTAATGATAATATCAAATTGATAATATAAAATTATAAATTATGATTATAAACTTTATATAAAAAGTATTTATTTCTTAAATTTAAATTAAAGTAAATTAAAGTAAAGCAGTTATAGCAATAATTATAGCTAGCGGATCGGTCCTAAGAAAAGGATAAGATAAGGATAAAGATACACAATCCAAATTAGAATAAGACATTTTTCTGGTTTCATTCGGAAAAGGAAGAGATAGGACGAAAAAAAAAGAATGAATATCGACCGTTCCAGTATTCCAAATCGCACTGTAAAAAAGAAAGGGAGGGAGAAACATATATATGTGGGATATATCTATCCATATTGAATTGCGGATACATCAATGATAGAATCATTTCTGATTGAAACAAGTTCTATCCAATAGAGATAAACTGATAGAGGATCGCCAAAAAATCAAATAGCAGCATACACTTTTTCGATATGGGAATTCATTATCTAATGAATTCAACGGTTCCAAAATAAATGAAAGAGATGGGTGAAATTCCAACTGGATCTTGGTCTCAAATCAAAGGGGGATATGGCGAAATTGGTAGACGCTACGGACTTGATTGGCTTGAGCCTTGGTATGGAAACCTACTAGGTGGTAACTTCCAAATTCAGAGAAACCCTGGAATTAAAAATGGGCAATCCTGAGCCAAATCTTTATTTTGAAAACAAGAGTTTATAAAACTAGAATAAAAAAGGATAGGTGCAGAGACTCAATGGAAGCTGTTCTAACGAATGGAGTTGACTACGTTGTGTTGGTAGCTGGAATCCCTCTATCGAAATTACAGAAAGGACGGCCCTATATATCTAATACGTACGTATACATACTAACATATCAAACGATTAATCACGACCCGAATCTATCGAATATATATAGAAAAGAAAAAATTCAGAGTTATTGTGAATCCATTCCAATCGAAGTTGAAGGAAAAATCGAACATTCAGTGATCAAATCATTCATTCCAGAGTTTGATAGATCTTTTGAAAAACTGATTAATCGGACGAGAATAAAGAGAGAGTCCCGTTCTACATGTCAATACCGACAACAATGAAATTTATAGTAAGAGGAAAATCCGTCGACTTTAGAAATCGTGAGGGTTCAAGTCCCTCTATCCCCAACAAAAAGTCCATTTTACTTCCTAACTATTTATTTATCCTCTTTTTTTTTTTCATCAGTGGTTCAAACAAAATTCACTATCTTTCTTTCTCATTCACTCTACTCTTTCACAAATGGATCCGAAGAGAAATCTTTGGATCTTATCCCAATTTGGATAGATACCTGTACAAATGAACATATATGGGCAAGGAATCTCTATTATTGAATCATTCACAGTCTATATCATTATCCTTACATTTATTAGATAAAATTTTTTAATACTTTTTTAGTCCCTTTAATTGACATAGATACAAGTACTCCACTAGGATGATGCACGGGAAATGTCGGGATAGCTCAGTTGGTAGAGCAGAGGACTGAAAATCCTCGTGTCACCAGTTCAAATCTGGTTCCTGACATATGAATAATATATCGGATGTATATTTATACAAATTAATCGAGACGGATCGGGATATATATTCGTTAGTTAATAGTCTAGAGCATGATACATACTTATTCATCTAGCGTATAGATATATACCTCCATTTTTAGAGATGGTAAAAAATATATGTATGGTTATGGTAAAGAACTAAAGTGGGATTATGTTCCCCTTTCTTTTTTCTTTCTTTTTTCTTTCTTTTTTCTTTCTTGTTTGTTCATATTGTGCTTTCTCTCACTCAAAAAGAGTGTTAAGTCTTCAAGTGTTAAGACTTCATATATATATATATATATAAAAAAAAGTTAAAAAAAAAAAACTTAAAAAAAGTATAGAGGAGTTGAAGGATAGGAATAAACAGGATGCATTTCAGACACAGTACAAATAAAATTCAATCCCTTTTTATTTCGGAATTTCGCATTTTCTTTTATATTTATTCTATTTCTTCACTCTTGCTTACGTTCCGAGGTCTGTCTAAGTGATGTGCGCGGTACAAAGTTCATGGTGCAGAACTCTTTTGATTCATCTTTTTGTTTTTGCTCATACAAAATAGATATGATCTATTCCAAATTCGGAAATAGCAATGAGGCCTTTTTTAGGCCTATCCATAATACGAATTAGAGTCCAGTTACTCTGTTTCATCTAGAACAGAACGTAAAAATATTCCTTGACTTGAATGAAATCTGGAGTTGTGTCGTATAAGTGAACATTAGTTTCCTCATCATTCAATGAGCATCTTGTATTTCATAGAAATTTGGGGTAATATAGTCCTTACGCAAGGGCCAGCCTATCCAACTTTCAGGCATCAAGATACGTTTAAGGCGTGGATGATTATCATAAGAGATTCCCAACATATCATAAGATTCGCGTTCTTGAAAATCAGCACTTTTCCAAATCCAGAAAACAGACGAGATTCTAGGATTACTCCTTGGGACAAATACTTTTATGCATACCTCTTCTGGTTTATCTACACCATATTGTATTCTCGTAAGATGATACACACTAGCTAAAAATCCGCCTGGTGCTACATCATAGGCACACTGGGAGCGTAAATAATTGTAACCATATACATATGAAATGACAGCAATGGAGTACCAATTCTCGGTTTTGATTTGTAAAGTCTCTATTCCTCGGCAATCGAGGCCCAAAGATCTATGGACTAGCTCATGCTTGACTAACCAATCAGATAAAAGATCCTGCTGCATCTTCTCGATCTCTCCACCATTTGTATTTGTATGAGTATTTCACATTTACTACATTTACAATGAAATTTTCAAAGATTGACCCGCTCTTTCTTATTCTGCACAAAAGA